CCAGGATAAAGGGACGAAGTGGCCTACTAGGGTTTTCTTAGGACTCTAAGAATAAGAATAGCTTCTTCATTCAACTTTCCTTTTTCCTTGAAAGGAAGAGTTGTCTTAGATCAATGAAGGAGAAGGAAGAGGGCGCAGGAGATTCGATTCAGTCAGCTTGGTTCTTTACTTTGCCATTTCAAAAAGCACTATTCAAGTGAAGTGAAGTGCAAGATCCATGACCCGACCGCTTAGCCTCTGTAGGGGGAAGATCATACCGGAATGAAATTCTGCCTTTAAAGAAGGACTTTCAGGTAAGCATGCATAGCTTGATGGGAAAGAGAATAGAAGGAAAAGGTCCAATTATAGTATAAGTATCCCTATATCCATCTGTCTTGCATTGCTTTGCTTCACTGGAGCTTATATAAAGCGGCGATACGAAGAATAGAGAGAATCCGTCTGTCTTTATAGTGCAGATGGACTGACTTTACTACCATCAAAGCTTCCGGTTCTATTCCTTTTTGTTTGAAGTAAAGGCTTGTTATCGACGAATAAATAAGCTCTTTCTACTTTGCCCTAAAAGCTCGTCCTAAGTAAAGCAGTTTTCACTCGAGAAGATAGCTTAAGTTATAGTTATCACAGCTAAAGCGATAGCAACTCATGAACGAAGTGCTCGACCAAACAAGCAACGGATTGATTAAGCGCACTAGCGCGAAAGCCTATTCGTCTAAGGGCGTTAGGCTCGCGCAGGAGTTTGATTGCTGGGAGAGGAAGGAACGATCTCTCAAATTGGATTCGGAGTCGGGTGACTAGTGGTGCGGTGGACAAAGGCCAGTCACTGAACACCAACCCAATCGAGATGAGAATCAGTACACGGAACTCGATCAATCCACGAAGGGTTCACCCTCTGCTAGCAGCTTTCTTCTCTTACGATATCTCGACGTCGCATCAACAGGAAAGAGCCAAGCAAGGGTTACGAGAGAGCAGCTTCTATTGTATCAAGCACTGGATACGATCATAGCAACAAGACCAGAAAGACCGGCAACAGCAGCTACTTTTCTTTTTCTTATTCTACGATAAAGACCACCAAATTCAACTTCCTTCTTGCTTAAGGAACCTAGTTCGGATGGAAAGCCTTCTTAGGCAGGTGGCCTAGCTAAGATAAGACAGCTATGAAATCCCTTGCCCCTTTCTAACTCTAACTACTGGCACTAATGCTTGGCTTTCCGCTTAATAGTCACTCTGGAGTTTTCTTAAGAGCTAAGTCAAGTTTTTATGTTTGTGCTGTACAGTTCGAAGAAAAGCAAACTAGCAAGTAGAGCAATAGTGAGTGGTAGCAGTAGTTGGGTGTGGAGCAGGAGGAGCCCTTTCCCTTTCTACGGGAACTCCATTAAAAATCAATTCCCTTTCGCCGGCCGCTCCTACTTCTCTTTCTCCCACTGCGGTAATAAGGTTAGGCCTTTCCTTTAGACACTTCCTACTGCCAAGTCAAAGCGTTGATCGGTTATGCCGCTAAGTCTTTGAGGCTTTGAGGCAAGAGCTGGGGATCTTTCAACAAGAGCTGAAAGACGTTCAAGCTAGTCGAATCTCCTTAGCTACTCTTATAGCCTTGCCCCTTCCCATGGTAGGCTGCTAATGACCAAGAGTGAATTACCCAGAGGTCAACTCCCTTTCGGGAATCCAGTTCAAGCAGAATCCCAATCAGACTTTCGGATGTTGTGATTTTAGTAGAAGGAGCAGATTTCCTGGTTTTATTAAAAAGTGGATTTCCTGGCCGAGTGTGAATTCTTATATACGATACCGATAGCACCAAAGCAAGGAAAGAAGGCAAGGTTAGGCACCAAGGGTAAGGGTGATTTCACTCAAAAAGAATTGAATCAGAAATTAACACGCTGCGCGTCTTCCTTTAAGAGAGTTTTAAATAAAGGCCTAGACATCGTATCCCAATAGTAGTACTGGTGACTGTACTTAGAGAGCTATAAAAGGTACTATGCATCGAGAGAGACAACAACGGATAATGCGAATTTACTGGTATGAAAGAGAACTGCCGCCTGAGATCAGAGTTTATTATCACCTTGCCAACCTAACTTTCCAAGCATAGAAAGATTATTCAGTCTGGTCCTCCTTAGCCCGAGACCATCCCTTTCTTTTGTCTGTGTGACTTGTTGCCAATTCACCAAATGGACCTTCCTCTTGTCATCCGAAGACCCTCATTGAAAGTATCTATTAAGTTTATCCAACTCATCACAGATTTTTTGTGGCAGCCATGCAGTCTGCATTGTATACATTGGAATAGCTGAAGTGGTAGATTTAATAAGGGTTTCACGCCCAGCCAAATGTTGAAGCTTAGCCTTCCAACCTGCAAGTCTACTCGTCGTAAGCCCTTCTAGTTCATCTGCATCAGCTAATATCGAATGTCCTGTTGCGTCATTCGTATCTTAAGGCAGTTAAGTTAAGTTGCCAGGTCCATTCCGCCTCTCTTCGGGAAGGAGGTCAAGCAGGGCTTCTTCAACAAAGGGAGTTCTTCTGAAGCTATGTCCGCTGACGAAGTTGGGGAGCTTGGCCAGTTTCTCTATCGCCCTCGTTGGGTTTCCCCTTTCCCTATCGCTCTTATGAACATTTTACTCCTTCCCCGGAACAGCAACTAAAAGAGGAAACTTCACGAGCGAAGCAGCTCTTTAGAATGTGAGAGAAGGGTAAGAGCTCGAACGAAGTGAGAGGAGCGGAAAGGGTACTCATTACAGGAGCGGCAAGGTTTGAAGACGCTCGAACGAAGTTTACTCCCGACAGCTAATGCCTTCCGCTTATTGAACTGGGAGCCTTCCTAAAACGGGATTGAAAGGAAGACTACATGGCTTTCAAGTCAGACTACATGGACTGTTCATGGCAAGGGTTGAAAGAGAGAATCATTCAATACCCTGTAATCCCATTTCTGCTACTTTAGCTACTTTTGCTATATGCTTCACTTCTATACCTAATGGTAATGGGCGAAGAAGCCTTTAGCTAAGAAGAAGAGAGACTTAGCCTTTGAGAGAGGTTAGCCGAAGAGAGATGCTTTCCCTAAGAGTTCCATTTCGATAGAGACTGAGATTAAATAGCTGATAAAGCACTAATAGGGAATAAGGTAATCCAATACTTAAAAAGGTAATTCAAAAGGTCTTCTAGCGCTAAAGAATGGGCATCTCATTCAAGTTATGAGTGTAAGTTCCAGCTTCTACTCTTGTGATAGGTATGCCTGCCCTTTGAGACAGAGATCTCTTCGCAATCGCGTTCAGGAATCCACTCTGGTTCTATTGAGCTGAAGCGATCTTTCTTTCTATACGCAATTCAAAGGGAGAAGCACACCCCAAAAGTAGGGTCTGAAAGGCGAATGCGCCCTGATCGACTTTCACAGCTCGGGTAAATAGGAAAGTAGGGCTGGCTTTCAGCCCGTGTTGGGACTGGGCTTAGTCGTAAAGTCTCGGATCTCCTGAAAGTGCTAGCATCCAAAGTTCTAAACCTGTGCGCGAGGGCTGGGGCAGAGGCTTCCTCGTAATCTATCACATCTTCACCTATGATAATATTCGTTCCCCGATTCTGAAATAATATCGGACATACCCTGAAACTTTAGGTCAAATCCATTTTTGGATCACTTTTTTCGGGGTTAATCTGACCTTCTTTCCCATGCATTTCTTGGACAAAGAAAGAAATCAACAGGGCGTCTTGTTGAGTGCAAGTGCTTGGTAGGCCAACAGCCCAGTGAACCGGGCGTGGCACTCCACGAAAGGGGGGCACACTGAGCCTGAGACATCTTCTTTCTTCTTTCTTTCATCCGCTCCGGCATGAAGAGATTCTGGGGTATCTTCGCGGAGTCACCGCTTTCAAGCTACTCTAGCCTACTACGAAGGAAGAACAAGGCCTCCGACCGAGGGATATCCCTCCCTTCTTCTACGTTCCCTTCCTTTAGCTAGTCAGAAGTCTAAAGGTAACTCCCTTAGCCGAATAAAGGCTAAAGGTTTCAAAGCTTCCTTATAGGCACCTCTAGAAAGCTTTGAAACGGCAGGTGGGTATAGGAGAATAGAGTTGAGAATAAAGTGCCCGCTCTCATACAAAACTGAAGCCGCGAAGCTGGAACAAGCTGAAAAGCAATTAGCTGACCATGTCTCGTACGCAGGAGTTTCAAATCCATGAACTTCGTACAGAGCATATTTTAGGGGGATGGGTCTAGAGGGAAGAACGAGGGCAAGCATAACATAAGAAGAAGCAGTCATTGAAGAAAAGAAGGAACTGATCCGCCCGATGAACATAACCATCAACGGAAACTACCGGCTATGAAGCTAGATGGCATATAATAAGGTTATGCCAATATGGATGCCTGGAAACTAGCCTGTATGTACACCGCACAACTAACCGTTGCTTGGTAGGTTCGATCAGCTCTTATCACCTTTCCATCGACATCTGTTGTCGTTGAATGAATAACCTCTTGTTGGCAGTTAGTTCTCGATTCAGCAGTGACGAAAGGTGCTTCAGTGACCGATGTTGGTAGGCCTATGTCCAAGTGATTGAGTTTAAGCTTTGGCCCAGCATACTACTATCAGGGGTGAAAAGGTGATCATTTGTTGTTCTTAGCAGCTATGGCTATTCATTTGAGTATGAAGGTGGTGACTAGTCAATGAGCGAAGGGCGCTGTTACCACAGCTAGAAGTTCAAGCGGCTACCCTAGAGTAGCAGTTAATTGAGGCTCGACAGACCTGGGCTAAGGAGATGATCTGGGTCAACCCCTTTTTCTCAATCACAGTAAAAGATCTTGTCACGAGCTGGAGTCGACATCTCTGGAATGAGAAGCTCCCTTTTCTCTTTTAAGGCTTTGACTTTTCCCTCTGCCTGGAACAAATCCAACTAGATCTCTTTCTTCCTCCGCTGGGCTAACTGCTTCCTCTGCTTTTTAGTACCCCAACAGAATAAGCCATAGGCTTGAAGCAAGCATGACATCATTATGAACATAAAGTCCCAAAGTATGGAATCCCAGAAAGAGACTGGCC